GTGGGTAAACCTTCGGCCAGGCCTCACTCTAGTTAGGCCTCTTCTAGGGGATCATATCTAGTAGAGTAATCAGACGATTCTTGATGACTATTATATTATTAATTCCACGTGCAAACCCGTGTACTCTCCCGGTGCTTTCCTTTCGGGTTGGACCAAAAATAAGACAATAGCAAGAGCAACCGAGAACGAGAAGGCACTCATGAGGAACCTCATGAATGAAGAAAAGGTCGCATATGAGCTGTTCACCCCAACCTATTTTGATTCAATCAACAACCGATTCTCTTTCTCTGACGGATGTCCGTTATGAAGACAACTGCTCCTAATGGAACACTTACCGAAGAAGAATGCTGCCTTTAGTGAACTAAGACTTATCTTCCCTATATAGAATCTGCCTTACCTTATGACTTGAATGGTCATAGCGGTGACGCTCTTCCTTCTTGTTGTACCAATAGCTATCAAAAGACAGTCACTGTCTTTCTATACGCATAGCTCATTATAAGAAATGATGATGTCGCAGATGCGCTGACGCAGCAACTAAGCTATTGACCAAATTATTTACCCTAGGTTAAACTCACTTTCTTGCTTTCTCTCTGCCTTCATAAAGGAAGTTTCCTAGATGACTGAATCATGCCTTTCTCCTTGGATCCCAAAGCTGAATGCCTTTTGATGATCCTTCTCTAGGTAAAGGGTGGAAAGTAGAGAGAATCGTGGTGAAGAATTCGTTTTTTATCCCATATTAGACAGCACAAGCCCTTAGAATAAGGTCTCGATGCAAAAGAAGTGGTGGGAAAGGAAGTCCCATCTGAACTACCTTCTTCCTAGGATTATTCTCAATCAAGGAAGTTTAAGTTCTGTTCTCTAAGTCAAGGAGCTATACGCTTTTTCCTTCATCTCTTTCATGATATAAGGTAAGATAGTAGTTCAGGCTTTTCACACTCAAGTCTTTATCCTATCTCCGGGGACCTCCCTTTAGGACAGCACCCTTTACAGACATGGTTCTAGGTGCTAGCTAGGCTTCCTTACCTAAGCCCTGACTCGGAAATTCAGTGGAAGACGCTAAGCCTATGTTCATTGGCCTTTTTTCGATGTCAATGCTCTGACAGTGATTCTCTAATCTCTAAAGAGAAGGGTCGAAAGAAGAAAGTCTAGACTTTTCTCTGATTCATAGTGAGAGCTGTTTGGCTATTAGTCACTTTTCTCGCTCCTCAAGAAAGACGGCTGGGAACGGCCTCTCGCGATGTGGCATTCCGTCTGCTCTTTCTTTGCATTCCTTTTGCTATCAGCGGGGAATCAAGGGCTTTCAGAGAGCTTTCCTTCTTCCTTATACCCTTCTTGCCCTAAGAAAGACGGCTAGAAACTTCCTATTAGGAATGGCTTCCTTTCAGGTTGTGTTGTTACAGACCGACCGCTGGAACTGATCTTTCTTATGTCATATTGCCGGGTCGGCTACCTCATCTCTCTTATCACGGAATCTTCTTATACGTTGATACACGAGTTGGACAAAGAGAGGCAGGAACGAGATCTTGTGAATTCTTCTTCCTATTGTTATTGCTTTGGTCCGGAGATGGCTTGTGACTTGTATAGAGAGGGTACGCTGCTACGATGTGGCAAGATGAAACTGACCATGCTCAACTTCGATCTAGTAGGGGCAGTCCCTGTGTTCGTTCAATGCTTTGCCGGTCAAAGATGTAAGATTTCTCTAGTAGTACAGCTGACTTCACACTAAGACTTAATAATGCCCGAGACCATAGTAATAGAATAGGAAATTGCCCCTTCTCAGACTAGTTAAAACTAAGAGGACGCAAAGCAAGAAGCAAGTGGAAAAACGGCTTGTTACAGTGAATCAGAAAAGGAAGAATGCGCAGTTAGAAGGACAACTAATTGAGTCTTGCTTGGGTCTCCCACGTATGGGTGGCAGGTATCAGTCACTAGGCACATAGGTAAAGGTTGAAAACCGTTAGCAAGGCTACGAACCTTCTCGAAGGCTTACAGAAGAGTGCTTGCTTCCCAGATCAATAGTATAAAGAGAACCACGCACAGAAGGAGCCGCTAGAGAATAGGGTGTGGGGGAATGCGCTCTTTGAAAGAATAGGCTCTGGGACTGTAGATTTTCCTTCCCTTTCTTTGTTTGATGCGGAAGAGGGGAAGTGCTACCTTCTCGTTCTAAGCACCTTTAGAGGCAAATGGACGCAATTAGTGCTACTTCCCCATCAGGCTTTTCGGTTAACGCTTCGATGGTTGGTGGCTTTCTGGGCTTTGACCAATGCTTGTCTGTCTGGTCTGTGATTAAACCAATATCTCTCCGGTCTCTCGACTGTCCGGTTCTTAGTAGTGGGTCAATCAATGTCTGTCCTTTCAGGTTCGACTGTCCTGTCTGTAACCGGAATTTCTTTTAAGAATACGTGCGTATTTGATTAGAATTTCTCTTAGATTCCACCCTGAGGTGAGTGATTCTTTCTTTTCGACTAGACTAGAGGAGTGCTCTTTCTTTAATTCATCGGGACCCCTGCGACATAAACTATGAATCTTAGCTGCTTTCTTCTCACAGGTGCGGTAGAAATACCAAAGAAATAGGGAAGGAGGGGCGGGGAAGTACCCTATTTGGGGAGCGAATGACTAAGAATTTGAATTGCGTCGGGCTTTGAAGCAGCTCCTTGGTCTCGTCGCCCTTGAATTCATCTATTTGCTTATAGATCTTGTTTGTGCTCCACGAAGGGATGGACCAAGCCAATATTCCTACTTTCCTTTCTTTCTTGGGATTGGGATCTTTGTAGAAAGGCAGGCTGTCACGATTGAATGATAGAGTAGAGTGGGTCGCTTACTTAGTGTACCCGCAGCGGGCCGTGGCCAATCTCTCCTTTTGGGCAAGCACTCAGATAGTTATCCGATCATCCAAGTATGGGAATAGGACCCCAAGCCCTTCTAAATAAATTCCAACCTTTCGCCCGGTCGCTAACCTATCTTTTTGAGTCCCTTTGTTCGCCCTTCTTTCCTGCCAGTAGTGTAGGCGGAGGACTTTATTGACGCTATTTCGTCAAATGAGAAGTTTGTTTGCAGGCAAGGACAAAAAGACGTTCTTTCCTACTTACTATTACTATAGGTAGCTGCGTCTCCTAGAAGATCTTATTCCGCAACTCGGGTCGATATGTTTGGGAGTCATGGTCACATCATGAATTTTTCTACCTGTCGCGCTCGCGTCATTCGCTGGCCAGTCGGGAGGATAGTACATTCCAACTCACATGCTTCCCAAACCGGGGCAACAGCGCGACTGCTAAATCGACTGGATCTGGATCATCCGGAACTATATCTAAATCTCTGACTATGGCGACTAGGACTCTCTTTGGATCACGATTTCAAAATGCGCTCTTCCGGGCCGGGTCGAGCCTTTCAATAGTGCATCGTATGTAGTAGTAGCCCTTCCCGGATCGAGAAGCTTGAGCAAGAAATTCCCCCATACAGATAGAGGCGCCTATAGCCTTGCCTCTGGCTTTGCCCCCTTATCTACTACGGGTGAATCTCTTCGATCCGGAATTTCACTATCCCGGCTTTGCTGCTGCTAGCTCCGCCACTGGGTCGACTTAAATGCAATAGGTCCCTCTCTATCCGGGTCTTCACCCTCCACCGAAACCCCACCAGATTGTAAGGCGTTTCCACTACATAAGAAATTACGTGAATGAAGACCTTATTGACCGATCGACTGAAAGAAGAGGAATTGAAATAGGTTCGACCAGCGAGAAAAGAAAGAAGAGTACTATGTCAGCTGAACAAAAACGGATTCGATCTACTTTCTATACTATACGAAATTTTTTCTTGTTCAGCAACAGAATCAGTAAGACAATCGGTCTTCCCTCTCCTGTCTTTGAGGAATTCCACGTGCAAGAGGGTCTACTCTCATTGTTGAGGTACCCCCGTTCACTCCGAGGCCATTCAACGGCCATTCCACGAGGTAAGCCCGCTAACCCCGAAAGTCATTGTCTCCTGGTTCGTTCTTCCTGTGGATTCTCTACCAATCTAAGTAAATAAGGGTTCTCGAACCCCGTCTCTCCCGCCATTGAGGTAAGCGCGGCTATCCCGATCTGGCTTTTCGGGCTAACCATTTAAAGATGATAGATTTCCCTCGGGTAATTAATGGCAGGACAATGCCCTGTGCTTTCCTGTATGTGAGGAATTCCCCCCGGGGGAGTTTTTCTGCTTATGGAAATTAGAGGGATACCTTCAGTGCACGAACTGCCTTTTATTTATTTTTGGCACCTAATCTTCCATATTTGTATTTAATTAGTACAAGGATTGCTCTCTTCCTTCGGGAACTTTCCAAGAAGCAAGAAGGGACCTCTCAAGAGAAGGAGTAGCCGCACATTTCCTTCAACAAATAGAAGTGCTTTTTGGCCCCTTTTTAAGAGGCCTTATTAGTCTATGTCGAATAAGAGCTCTCCCTCCGAAGCGAGGTAAATAGGACTAGCCAGAGTAGGAGCTCCAAAACGGATTGTGTACAACGTCTACTCCTGTCCTTCCTGACTTGAAGTTGTTCGATCGCTCAACGTCGCTTCCCCGTGGGAGTCAGAGTACGTTCTAACGCCCTACGAAGACAGGATCGAGAATGAATAAGAATTGCTAAGAAGGTCCTAAACCTAGTGACGATTCAAACGAATTTGATTAAGGTCTCGCCCGTCGAGGGCTATGGAGTCACTTTCACTTTTGTTAGGGCTATTCCTTTGAAACCAAGAGCCACCCAATCGATGAAGACTCAAACCCGACTCGCCCTGGGCACAGGGACGCGAGAACCTGACGGAACGGAACCATAAAGCTAGGCTTCAAAAGGAACGATAGAAAGTTCTGACAAAGCCATGAATCGGAAATCTTCCTATAATAGAACTAGGTCGAATCCCTGTAACCGAAGTCTCCCCCTCTCTATTCCTATCCGAGCCGACCATAGCCTAATCCCATAACCCTTCAAGAACCCGATAGCAAGCATGTGTTGGCGAGTCAACCTATTTTGAGTCTTATGAATGAGATCCGAGCTACCCAAAGCAATCGAAAGGCTTTCCATCTTTTTGCAGGCTAACGGGCGTTTCGTCGTTCCTGAACCGGCAAGGGAAGCTACTGGCAACCCATCTCCTTCCCATTGACTTGTTAAGACTGACTAAAGGAAGGCGATCCGCATCTCCGAATTCATCTGTGGGCGAGCGAACAGAAACAAATGAAGCATCTAATGCACCCGCATTTTCCCTCCCATCTTGTGATTATGCCATTCCATCTCCGGGGGAACAAGCAGGCGAAACTAGGGTTCCGCATCTATTTATACTTCCGTCTCTCCTTGTCCAGTTCCCCTCCGCTGGGCTCGTTAAAATACGGTTGTTCGTGTCTTCCAAACGCTACCTCGTAGCAACGGTCCGATGCCTCTCAATCAGTTGATTATGCAATTCCATCCTTTCCAAAAGTCTTTTTTTCCCTACGGGCCCAGTCCATCTCTTTCCTCTGCTCCGGATCTATCTCCTGGGGAACCTTCCACCCTGTCGTTTTTTTATCCGCATCGCTAGCTTCTTTTTGGTTAGCGGAGGGACGGCTATTCAAGGATTCGAAGCTTTATCCGGTTCTACCCGCAGGCTGATTCCGTTGAGTCAACATCCTCGGTACCCTTGAGTGAATGACCTAACCAACGGGTAGATGGATAGGAGGGTTGGTCCACGACCCCTCGCTGCATTCCGGAATCCGTTACTGGATAGCCCCCCCGAGACCTCTCGCCTCAGCATCCTATCCCTCCCGAGGCCCACACGCACGGGCCCCCGGAACCTTATAAAATTATAGTCTTCCATCCACCCCGGGCAATGACTGTTCCCATGATGCACATTTCTTAAAGAGGAAAGGAAGATCACTCAATGAAAGGAAAGATCCATCCGACACCAGAGAGGGTGCACAGAGGAGAGGTTAATGGTTGAAGGCTGGGCCAATAAAGAAATGAAAAGGTGGGCAAGGAAGGCTCAACTAGCTAGATGGGCCGCCGCTCATGAGTAGTGATCCGATGTTTGATCTTGTCAATGGGTTGATGGCAAACTTCTCTTTTATCCCACTCGGAAGAAGGTGGATGTTGACTGCTTTATCTTAGGGGTTATCCACCCTTCTTATTCTCACCCTACCCGTAGTGAATTTTGGTTGGTATGAGCATGAAAACTCCGATTCAAGGTTGTCCTTACCATACCTAGCTGAGGGAAAGATAGAGGGATGGAGACCCATCAATGAAACAAGTAAGGCTAGTCGATTTCCAAGATTTTAGTAGCTCTGGTAAGGTTCCCGGGATTGGAGTGGCTCGGGTCGGGGCTGGACAGAGGATATCCAGATTATGATCCCTATGGGGCTTGTATCGAATCTATATCTCCGACTGACTTCAGCGTCTGAGGATGGCGCTAGTATTCGCTAAGGAAGTCTGATGGTGCTATCTAATCGTCTCTAGTTTATGGACCTATCATGCGGATTGGTCTTTACACTTGCAATGGTATCAAGATAAGGTGATTCGTATGCCACCATGATTTCCTTTAAAAGTTTAGTATCGGATTCTAACCTAGCATTCGTCCCTGTTGCGTATGTTGAGCTAGTAACCCGAGCTAGGACGGCGTAGTTGAAAGAGATTTATTGGTACTACGGGTGAATCTAATATGGGTGACAGGTTGAACCATTGGTGGCAGGGGTGTGATGAAAGCTGTAGGAGAATGTGATGTCTGCCAGTAAACCCATTATGAAGCAATTTCCCCACCACAACCACTGTCTATACCTGGGTGGACATCTCAATGGACTTCATAGAGGGGTGAAGCGACTCAACTGCCAAGGAGAGGCACTGAGCACAGCGAAGTGGAGTAGGGAGAGGGGCTCCCATTGTCAAGTGCAAAATCAGTTATACTGGTGGTGATTGACAGGTTGACTAAGTATGAACATTTCCTCCCACTAGCTCATCCATATACTATATTGCTAAAACTGTTGCTGATGTGTTTGCGAAAGGTGTGCTCAAGTTACATGGTACGCCTAATACCATTGTGAGTGATAGAGATCCGAGCGGAAGTCTTTTTTACTATGCAAGGTACACAATTGTGCAAAAGCACTGCCCCAGACTGATTGATGGTCAAACCTCAACAGGACTTTGGAGCGGTGAGAGACCAACAAATTGGCTGAATCTTCTTCCATGGGCAGAATGGTGGTATAATACCACCTACCATTCAGCAATAAGGATGTCTCCATTTCAGGCACTATATTATATGGCTACCCACCTCCTTCAGTGCAAGCATACATACCAGAACCGTCCATCAAGTGGATGTGCAATTACAAGATAGAGATGCTCTATTAGCTGCATTGAAACAGAACTTGCATCTTGCTCAGTCTAGGATGAAAAGGTACTATGACAAACATCATACTGAGAGGGTTTTGATGCTGGTGATTGGGTTTATTTGAAGTTGGAATCCTATAAGTGTGCAAAAGAGACTGTCACATAAGTTGTCTCCTAGATTTTATGGCCTGGAAGCCAAGATTGGCCAAGCTACGCCGTTCTTTTCTTGGAATTCGATTACTTCACTTCGCCGTTGGCTTCTCTCTCAGAGTTCGGGTTGTTTCGATGCTGCGGGTGTGTGGCAGAGTGATAAAGATTCAATTGAGACCCGGGTTCTGAAAGAAAGAGTACGATCTCGACCGTTCAAATCCGAAGTGCTAATTGCGGTAAATTTAAGAAATTGCAAAAACCATGTTTATTCCAGAATGTTTTTGGCAATTTCTAACAAAAAAGACGGGAAAACAAATTCCTTATCAAGCTAGAAGCAAACTGAAGGTATACCTATTATTCCCGTAAACAAAGGAGCTCCAGCGGGGGGAATTCCTCACATACGGGAACGGGAAACAGAAGCGCGCTGCGGGTCCGGTTAAGTAAGAAAACCTCTTTTACTACCTCTTATAAAGAGATCCGGGGTTGGCGAACCCTTTTCTCAACGTCGAAGTAAAAAGAAGGTGCATACGTGTCTAGTCTAGCCTAACAAAACCGAACCCGACTAGCTATTTAGTTAAAAACTGCAATCGCTTATGCTTGTATGCTCGGTCGGAGATAGGAGAGAATTCCCTTTCCGGCTAGGCGCGATCGGAGCACGTTTTGATGGTAGAATCCGTCAGGATGAGGCAACTTTGCTCTAAAGGAAAGGGCGATCCATTTCGATACGAAAAAGACCAACAACCGACTGCGGGAAAGAACTCCAGAAGAAGGTGGACTTAGGAGATTAAAACCTAGCTTCTACTCCTCTTTTAGTAGAGCTCACGAGAAAAGAAGCGTAGGATATTTAAACCAGCGGGACCTTAGCCCGAGCCCGGGTTGCCGGGAACAAACTAAATACCTGGGGAAGAAGATAAAACAGAAGAACATCTGCTCGTCTTATCGTCTGCGTCTGCTCAATACTAGCTGCTCAAAGGCACGTAGGAAGAATGACAACTAACTAGCGTATAACTAGCGTACGCATACTCGGATACTCGATCTAACTACTCGAGAGACCAGAGAGAAGGGGAAGCAAAATAAATGTATTTTTTTTTTTTTTTTTGGTCCTTTGTATTCAACCCATGGGGATCCGCGCTATTTATACTTTTAGTGTTCCTATATCTATTAAAAGTCTTAAAAAGAAAAGAAATTCTTTTATATTTGTATTTACCATTTCTCGTAGTAGTTTATATATTTGATATTTCCAGCGTAAACAAAGCCGTTTTTTTAATGGGACCTCTCGCGGAAGCTTGTGCAATCTTTTTTTTTTTTTAATGCTAAAACAGGTGAAGACTATTTTGTCAGTTTTAGCATCTTTGTTATAAATCATTTTTATTATTTATTCTTATTAGACATCCAAGGTTCTTATATTTACTTTTCTTTTATAATATATTTTTTTATATGTATTTCAGGATATATCAGTTTTATAACAACAATGGGTCATCACCTCCCACTTTCTAAATGGTCTAACGAATTTCACATCTTAATTAATACGGGCAAAAAAAGCTTTTTAAATATTTTTTCTGGCGGGATTGCGTTACTTTCTTACATCAATTTTATGGGCTCCGCGGTAGAGTCGAGCCATAATGGCTTGCTCATTTCGGGCGCTTACACTCTTATTTTCCATGCGGGAGTCATCCTACTTTTATATATTTTTTTTCTTTCGTAAAAAAAAAACACACTTTTATGTTTTGAAAACAGAGCAAACCACCTTGCTATCTAAACTAGTCATTTATAGCAGTACCCTCTCCTTTATTTTTCTATACCTGGACGGCCCTTTTTCCATTTTACTACTAAATCTCTCTTTATTCTGGCACATATATAAAGGGATCGAAGAGATTATGGCAGATCATGTTCACCAAGAAATGACCCGAAATTTGATCTTGGTCTATTTGAGATTGTTCCTTTTAATCGTAATCAAAGATGTTTTCTTGTCTCTCGTTTCTTCTCCGAACAAATCGAAGAACCTAATGGATCAAACTCATCCTTGGCTGCTACGAAACATATCGGCCTTGCGTTGCGGAAGGAACGTTATGCTCTGTTTTGAGTTGGAGCCAAGAGGTGGAAGAACGGTTTCTGGTGGAAGCAGCTCTGAGAATTGGAGAAAAAGAGAGATACCTACAGGGTCGGCTGGCCTTACTCTGTCTAGAGGAAGCGTTGGTAGGGATTTGGAGGACCCATCAAGGTTGGTCCCCTCCACCTGTTCAGCATCCATATCATTTGTATTTCTTTTATTGTCACAAGGCAACGCAACATCTTCATCGATCTGCATTCCTTCATGTTGCCTTTTTCTAGGCTTGGAAATCATGGTGTCTTGGCCATTTTGGTTGCATTGTTTCCCATTGATGTTGTTCTGGATTTCCGACTCCCTTTCCCTCTTCCTTTGCCTTTGTTTGTTCCACTGACAAAGACAGGAACTATAGTAGATAGCTCGTGCTTCTCCATTGGCACTTTCTTTGACTGTTTGCCACTAACTAGGTTGCTGTCTTCTTCAAGATGGATTCTGTATTGGCATAACAGGCTGCTTTGCTAGACTTGTCTAAAGTGGAATTCTTTCAGAACCTAGCCTAAAAAAGAGAGCCATTTTTCGAGAGTTGTGACAGGTGATAAGAAGCATCAATGAGATGACTTGAACTGACCTTCTGTTGAAACCAAAATTGCCATAGATCGCGATTCTTCGGCTGATCCTCCTGTGTATGAGGGAGCAGTAGATCGTCGATTGTTTCATGTCACCCAGGAGTAGGTTTTCAACTCTTCCACTGGTGGATCGAACCGTCAGTCTTAATGGTCCAAGGTCAGCTCTCGTCACCTTGACTTATGGCCCTGCACCTGACAAAAGATTGCCTCAGTTCGGATAGTCATGGGAGTAGTGGCGTCTCAAGTGGACCATCACGACCACACTTATCGTTTAGTTGACCTGTGCCTTAAAGGACCCATGCCAGCCAAGAGGGGCAAGTGTGAGATTATGTACCTGGTCGTTTCTTGGACCGTGCCTCCCTTACTGTAGTTGCTTGTAGTTTGATTTTCTTCCCAATCTCATAGGGTACAGGTTAAAACCCACCCCCCTTATAGTGGCTAGGAAAACCCCCGAGATTCTATGGGAAATTGGAAACGTTTCTTAACTGCACCTGCCGACATTGGGATAGGACTGGTTCGTAAGCTTGTTTTATTTTAATTAGTTTCTTTATATATGAACCCAGTGTAAAGTAAGTAGAGCACTCAATGGGCTAGGGTGGCCTCATTTCGCCTTACTGCGTAGTCCGCTTTTCTTTTTTGAACTAGAAGCAACCGAAACAGGGAATTTCTTGTAATCGCCGCCAAGAAGGAGCTGGCGAGTGAAATCAACTGACTTCTCCCTTTAGAAGTACGCTTTCCTTCCTGTGTTGGTTCTTCCATATATGACCTCACTTGCCCATTCTTGCCTCAAGGTCTTTGGGAGTACATTGAAGTAGGGGCGGAATTCAGTTATATGTGCCTTTCTTCTTCCCATGAATCACTTCACTCTAAAGAATCTGCGGACCCGACGGTTCCCGACTTTATCCGGTCGTACCCCTGTACGCTCTCCTCCGTTAGAATCCATGCCTTCTCTGGATGGAACTCGTAAACCTACAAACTTTGTTTCGTATCCGGGTTTATTCACTTTTTAGATTATGGCTTGTAATCCTGGAGCCTTTCCCTTTACAACCGAGCTTGCCTAAGGACGGCGTAGAAGAGAAAAAGTCTAGGATTGAGATCTGAGCAGGAATTATTCCCGGGTGAGTGGCTACGTTTTAGGGTGGTAATTGGTTGCTTGGTCGAGGAGCTGCCCTTGGCAAGGAAGGAAAGGTGTTCCATAGCATCTGGGGCCGAGGCTCTGTTCTGGTTACCATAGTGAAGCACCTTTATTTTCAGGGCTTACTTCGGAGAGTACCGCTGCTATTCTTTTAGTATAATCCTGGCATCTTTCCTAATGAGTTCACCTTTTTTTTTATTTCTATTTAATTGATTTCAATAGTTCCCGTCCCGCTCCAGTCAATAGCTAGGTGGAAAGTTAAGAAAGATCTCGACCAGTAGTGCCCCAACATTAAGAGTACATAGTGGCTCGTTGGGGTCGGTAAACGAGTTGGAGTAGAAACCGACCTCTGAACTATTGAGTGGAGTAAGCACACCAGCAGGGGAGAAAATCTTTTTTATAATGTAGTAATTTTTATGTAGGAACTGCTTTATGATTGTTATTGATGGTTATGGTTGTTATTTAGCTTCTTTAGCAACTATATGGACTGCTTTAGCTACTAAGGGTCTTATTTATGGTTGTTATTGAATGATATAGCTACATTCACTACGTTCATTTAACCATAAGGAGCTCTCAATGTTGTTATTTATGGCTTTAAGGTAAGAAATAAGGTTAAGGTTTAGGGCTTTCTTTAATCCATATCGCTACGCTAATCTTAATCCCTCCTTTAAGAAAGAAACTACCCTTAGGAACCTCCTTTCCCTATGGTCGAGGATATTTAAACCTATGGTTAAGCAGTTGAACTCCTTAACAGTTTCGCTTTAACTACTTCCTTAACTTACAGGTAGTTCTTTAAGGTTTAGAATCCTAGGTCTCCATGAAGGACTTGGCCTTTTCTTTCTGTAGGGACTACCTTCTTCTATTGTTCTATAGTAAGCATCCTCTTGCTTTTGTCTGTTTAAATCCTCGGGTTGCTCCATGTAAATTTCCTCTTCAAGATCACCATGAAGGAATGCAGTTTTCACATCAAGCTGCTCAACCTCTAAATTCATCGTTGCAACCAAACCAAGAACTGCTCTAATGGAAGTCATCTTCACCACCGGTGAGAAAATATCTTCAAAGTAAATGCCTTGTTTCTGATTGAAGCCCTTCACAACCAATCTTGCCTTGGTTGTGAACTATTCTCTTCACTTTTCAGCTTGTACACCCACTTGTTCTTGAGTGCCCCTCTTCCTTTGGGTAGTTTTACTAACTCATAGGTGTGGTTCTCATGCAAGGATTTCATCTTTCTTCTTTCAAATTCTTCTCTTCTTGCTTATCACCGACTTTCCGAGCGTAGTCTGTAGTAGGGAGGGCCATTCTCGCAGGAGTTAGAGTAGGAACATGACAAACCATTATAATAATGCATTCTCGCAGGAAGTAGCATATTCATGTTGCCTGCTTTCGTTCCTTTCGTCTCGAAGGCCGGTTCAGTAAGAGTTCAAATCCTTCTAACTGGCTAGTGCATTAAGGTGGCACGTCTTACTCCGGGCCAGCAGTAAACGAAGTGTTAAAGTAGAGAGAGCTAGCGTTCCGTACTCAGCCGACCAAGCAAAACTCCAGCTAAGCTAATAGCTCTAATTGTGGGGATATCTAAAAAATATGCTCTTGTTTGTGGCCCTCCTTCTCTTCAGGGTAGCTATATTAGTCGCAATAGTCCTTATTAGTAAACTACGGCCTCGTTGTTAATTGACTCCCTGCTTCAATTAAAGCTCGCCCCTACCCTCTAAAGCTCTTCGCTCCGCGCGTTCAAATGCTACCCACGTTCAGTTCAAGCCTAGCCTCGCTCCTCTCCTGACAGTCGAGTGGCTTACGCTCCTAGTCCGACTAACATTGGGCTAGCTGAACCTGTTTCCAAGGCTGGATTGGATTCCCTTTGGGGTTGGGATAAGTTGAACTGTTTACTTCTACTACTCCGAAATCTTTTAATTCTTTATGGCAGTAGCTAATTTAGTGGCATCTATCTTTCTCAGTTGTTTTCCTTTGGTCTGTTGATATTATCTTTCTTTTCTCACCCTCGGAAAAACGAACCAAAGCCAAAGCAAAGCTTCCCATGGTCGCCTTCGCTTCCTTGTACTTGTACTAAGATATGGTAAAATGAACACTAAGCCAATTCCGATGAAAGTAGTAGAAAAAAAGCAGCTTTCCCTGCAAAACTCTTCTCGGAGATTGCTTGACTACTAAACAATCGAGAAAATATCTTCCCACGGAGCAACTCTTACTTAAATCAATTCCATCATGCCCTTGAATCAAGATTTCCTTACCCCGGAAAAGGCTACAGAGCCATCTAGCTGCCATCAAATAAAGCTTCCCCGGCCCGAGCATTGAAATTCAATGATTATATTCTTGCTTCTTCTTTTTTATTGTTGAGAGAATCTCTGCCAACTCTTCTTCCTCTTCTCGAGAGATCTTGGGATTTCTTGATTCAGGGTAAATGCACTTATTATAGAATTCCCTTGGTATGAAACAACAGTTAAAACTTCCTAGGATGTTAAAGTGTAATAGACATTCAATCAACGGATTTCAAAATCCTAGTAAACTCTTGTCTGACTTTGACTTCTGTGATTACTCTACGCTACGATATTGATTCTAAGGAAAGACAGAACTGCAGCCCAATTTCCGTTCTAGGAGGGAGCTTGGATGGTGAGCCCAAGCCTATTCTTTCCATTGAAAAAAAGTCCCTTAGGCATGGGACTGCTTCCTTTGCTACATATGCCTAACTTCTTCACTGGACGAATAGTGGAAGGGTTTGGCTGATGGACTAGTTAGAGTTTTTGGATGAAAGAGTGAAAATCAATCGAATCAAAGACTTGTTGCCTAGAAGTTTTCAAGCTTAGCTCGTCTTTCCTGCTATGATTCCGAACATAGTAACTATTTAACGGAGTGAAAGAGCTAAAAAAGTCTCTGCCGTTGCAGGTCCTATATTTAGGAATGCTAAATCTGAATCGATTGAAAAATTTTCTTAGTCTGCATCCATTCCTTCATCCCTTGAGTACGATAGCTATTCAAAGCAAAGAGAAAAAAATGGTGAGAAGATCGGGATTTTCTGCTTTCTTAGCCTAGTCTGTTAACGGAGGAGAAAGGTCAATCTTGCCCTTCGGGCAACACCAAGGCAAGATCGATTCAAGTACAAACCGAAGCCCAATTGCAGCTACGCCTTTTCAGAAAGCCCTTACTCAAAGAAATTCAATAGAAGCTCTTCCCCCTTTCCTGTTTAGGAAGATAGCAGCCAGTTTCAACTAAAGAGCTGATTATCTCTATTATTCCCTTAAGAATAATAGAGATAATAAAGAAAAGAAATAAGAAAAGAAAGGATCAAGGGGTTAGCGAACGGGGGCCCCATCCTCCTCGGGGTGTCGAGATTTAGGAAGGGGCAGGATACCCTTTCTTTATTTTTTTTATTGGTATACCGCTCCGGTAATGAGGAGCGAATGAAGGGACTGTAAATCTAAGGCGATGTCAACCCATGTCAGAAAAACAGTGTATGAAAGCGTTCGGGATAAGTTCCTTGACGGAAAAGAAGTTAATCGAATGCCGTTAATGACGAAACTATGCCTTAATTATGGATTATCTATGGGAGATGAAACCGCTCTATCAAGAGAGGCACTCCAGTCAAGAAATAGGCGAATTAAAAGCTAAGCTAATGAGCTTTACGTTCAAGTTCTCGCCCATGTCCCGCTACTGGATACCGAAACCGAACAAGGCGGGAAAGATGCGAGCCATTACCCAACCAAACCAAAGGGATATCATT